TTTTTGATCTCATATCATAGAACATATAATTAATTATTAATTAATTATAATAAACTACTTATATGCGTTACGTATAATGAAACCCGCTGTAAAAAAAATGAATATTTTGGGGAAACGCTGGTACAGAAAAGGGCACGTTTTTTTTAAGAAAAGGAATATTCTACTGAATCGTTGTACATTTCAATTTGAATTAGGGATTCCGCGGACAAATACAAGCGATCATTAACTCCATATATGTCTGATCATATATGTATTACAAATTCCAATAAAGAAGGAGGATTTCAAATAAAATGCGAGATCTAAAAACATATCTCTCCGTGGCGCCGGTAGTAAGTACTATATGGTTCGGGTTTTTAGCAGGTCTATTGATAGAGATCAATCGTTTATTTCCGGATGCGCTGATATTCCCCTTTTTTTCATTCTAGTTAGTAACATGGGAAGTGGTGAAGAAGATTAGGGATTTAATAAAATCTCTGTGACTAATCCCTCCCCTTCCCATCTTTTAATTTTAGAATTTTTAAAATTTGAATAAGTTCGAAAAGAGAAAGAATAAAAGTGGATTCAAATTCAGTGAAACTCGGAACTCGGGCCTCAGGCCCGAGGCTCGAATTAAAATAAAATTTTTCATTTAAATTATTTAAATGAAAATAATTAAAAAGAGAATGAGAACGGAAATGGAAATTGATGGATAGGTCAACAATATCATACAAAATACTTAAATGAAAGACGAAACGCTATATTGGGATTAGAAATGTAGTTAGAAATCATTGTATTACTTATTATTACTATCTTGATTGCAACGAAATTTTTCATAATTTTATTTCGAGTTAGCAACTTCTATTTTTTTTTTCGTTCCTTTTTTCTCTTTGGATCGCAAAATAGAATAGTTGAGTGAATCAAAAATACAAAGGGGGTTCATGGCCAAGGGGAAAGATGTTCGAGTAACAGTTATTTTGGAATGTACCAATTGTGCTGTTCGAAATGATGCTAATAAGGAATCAAAGAGGGTTGGTATTTCCAGATATATTACTCAAAAGAATCGACACAATACGCCTAGTCGATTGGAATTGAGAAAATTCTGTCCCTTTTGTTACAAATATACAATTCATGGGGAGATAAAGAAATAGATGGAACCGATTACACATATGTATTGTATGTCATCCTTCCAAGGAAGATGAAAAATGTCATATACCATATATTATATATAACATATATTTAAAGATAAACAAACCAAAAAGAAATCCCCGACAAAATTAGGATTTTCGGGATAAGGAATAAACAAATCATGGATAAATCCAAGCGACTCTATTTTAAATCCAAGCGATCTTTTCGTAGGCGTTTGCCCCCGGTTGGGTCGGGGGATCGAATTGATTATAGAAACATGAGTTTAATTAGTCGATTTATTAGTGAACAAGGAAAGATATTATCTAGACGGGTGAATAGATTAAACTTAAAACAACAACGATTAATTACTATTGCTATCAAGCAAGCTCGTATTTTATCTTTGTTACCCTTTCTTAATAATGAGAAACAATTTGAAAGAGGTGAGTCGGCTGCTAGAACTGCGGGTCTTAGAATCAAAAAGGGGGATAGGCTTACTCTTCACTTGAATCAAAATTCCAATACGAACTCAAAGGCGGATTGATGTTTTGTTCGAAAAATTCGCGAATTAAGATGTGAGTGTCGTGTCATAAGAAAAAAAGTATCGGGGAAAAAGAATAAATCTTTTTTTATTGAACGTCTTGTTTGTTCATTTTGACGACTTTATCATATTATTTGATTATATTTTATCATACTAATTTCTATTCTACCTTCCCGGAGTTAATTTTACAGCGCACTCCATTAAAATTTAAAACATTCCTATGGAGTCCTTCCAATCTACTTATTTTATAATCTCAGTGGAAATCATAGAAAGACAATTTCTATTTAATATAGCTATTTGCGCAAGTATTTTACGATTAAGAAGCAACTGCTTCTTGTACAGATTGTGTATGATACTATTATAACTATAGTATACTAAATTCCCTCGAATTGCTGCATTTATCCGAGTGATCCACAAACGGCGAAAATATCTCTTTTGCCTACCTCTATCCCGATAAGCCGAAAACAAAGCTCTTATTTTCTGTTGAGTAATAGTTCGAGTAAGTCTTGAATGAGCCCCTCGAAAGCTTGATGCAAATAAACGAATTTTTGTTCTACGTCTCCGAGCTATACATCCTCGTTTAATTCTGGTCATTGAATAAATGAAACTTTGATAAATAACTAATTGATTTCTTTTCTTTCAGTTATTCCCTTCCCCTTTACTAGTTTGTTAATAACAAAACGGATCCTTCCAATGTATAAAATAAAAACTCCAACGGCTTTTGCTACTATAACCTTCCCGCCCACGATTTTTTCTTTTTTTTTTATAGGCATTTTACCTCGAAATAAGAAATAATATTGATACTAGATATTAAAAAAAGCATATTAATATTAAATAAAAACAAAAAGTAGTAAATATAAAATAGAAATGAATAAAAAAAAAAATAGTGGGTTCCATCGTTTCTATGGTTACTTCTTAAACGGCGAGATCCCTTCTATACACCGGAGCCCCTTCTTTTCTTTCATTTAATCAATGCTATTGTTAACTTGTACAGTTCACACTTTTTGGCTCTACCCATGAATTATTCAGTAATCCGTCTTTCACAACGAGATCCACTTATACAGTAACGGTATTTAATTATGAAGATTAACTGTGTAGCTGACCCTCTTAGTCCGTTGTTGAAAGAGTAAGGGCGTAATCTTTCTTGCCTTTAAATGGGATTCCCCCCGCTTAATGGATAAACATTTGCTACCAATGGGAAATTCTTTCTCATCTTAAATTGAAAATGGAGACAATTGGATTTACACCACTAGAAACCATAAATTTTGATACACAATAGAAGGGTATGATAGATACTTTTTAGATAGTGAATGGGGTTCTTCCGTTTTATTTTATCTTATTTACTGTTACTGATCACTGATACTGGAAAAATGGGTTCTTTTCTTTTGCCCCAGTCCATGCTCTGAACGAGTCACACATACACCCTAGTACATGTTCCTCGTCGCTGAGGGCATCCCCCAAGGGCGGGGGATTTCGTAACATTTCTGATTGGCTTTCTCGTCTTTCTAATAAGTTGTTTAATAGTTGGCATGTTGACTCGTATACATAATGAGCTGGTTTAGATCGATCCTAACCGGCCGATTAGGAATTACTTCTATAGTAATAAATTAATTAATAGAATACTCTATCAAACCCAGTAAGAAGATAAAATTTCAAATGGCGTATTTGTATTTGCGCGAAATCCCTGTTATTTTTTATTCTACCCCTACATGATCAACAATTCCATGAGCTTGGGCTTCTGTTGCTGACATAAAAACATCTCTTTCCATGTCTTCGGATACAACCCATAGAGGTGTGCCTGTTCTTTGTACATAAACCCTTGTAATGGTTTCGCGCAGCTTCATCATTTCTTCCGCTTCCAGGATAAATTCTCCTGCGGGTGCCTCATAAAAAGAACTAGCAGGTTGATGGATCATTACCCTGATTATATAACCTAATAAATGGTTCTTCTATCTCGAAGAGAAATCAAAGAGAATAAATTAAATAACGAGTAATGATATGAAAACCAAAAGATAGAATTGAACAACCAACCGTACAGGCATCTCTTGCGCATTGCATACGGCTATACAATGGAATTTACTTTATAACCTCCATTCCATTGAAGAAGTATAAAATCAAATTCAAATATTCAAATATAGGGCCTATCAGACCCCGATCGGTAAATAATCCAATAACCATCCTTCATTTTATTTTGGAGTAGTTAAAACATACTATGATGGTTCCGTTGCTTTATATATTTATTTAGTCTGTTATTAAGCAATCCCAAAGTTTCTTTTTTTTGTATTCTTTCCTAAGATAAATATTGTTATTATCCCTCTGGTGTGAAAACAAAAAAGTTTGTGACGCTGCAATAGGCTTCCGATAAATCAGATAAAATCGGAAATGCCCTTTATCTCATACTATTCGTTCGATATATAATCTAATGATTGATTTTTGAAAAAAAAAAAAAACAAAAATAAAAAAAAAAGGGTTTCTCATATCGAATTCAAAATGCCATGCTATTATTACTTAATAGTCATATTTCATATGGCGAAGGCATAGTCTTCTTTTTTCTCTCAAATACAAAACTCATTGGCGCCGAGCATGAGGGAATGCTAGACGTTTGGTAATTTCTCCTCCGACCAGAAGAAAAGATCCTATTGAAGCGGCCAATCCCATGCATATTGTCTGTACATCTGGTTGTACAAATTGCATAGTATCATAAATAGCTACTCCGGGTATTACCCACCCCCCGGGAGAGTTTATAAACAAATACAGATCTTTGCTATCATCCTCTAGACTGAGATATACCATAAGACCAATAATTTGATTCGAGAGATCGCTATCAACCTCTTGGCCTAAAAAAAGTAATCTTGCTCGATAAAGTCGGTTGATTAGGATATAATTGTATCCTTAGGAACCGTACGCGCACCTTTTGATGCATACGGTTTACCAAAAATCGCGCAAAAAAAAAGAATCAATGTGTAGATTGCAGCCCTCATTCTTTTTTATTTTCATAGGGGGCTCTTTCTAACTTCTAACAAAGGGCTTTTTTTCTTCCATTTTTCAAGAAGGATTTGTTTTGGCCTGTTTACTTTACCTATATATATAAATAAAATATATATATAAATAATTTACTAAACTTATCGAATGAACTTCTCATTGATGTATTGTTTCATCGAGATCGAATCCAAATAACGATGCCATTTTCTTGTTCCTGAATGGGCTTTTTCAATTTTTTTAGGTTTATGCTCTACTCCGAGTAAAGATAGGCCCGATTTTTATTTGCACATATAGGGCAAATGTCCCAATACCACGTCTTTTTGCTATGGCTTTTTTTATTTTTCAATTTCATTTATTTCATGTCTTCCACTAAATATTCAATGTATTCATTATATTACTCGATTGATTAAACAGTTTGAGATCGCTCCTGTTTATAAATAGAATATTATAAAAGTAGTAATCTTAGATATATTACCAATTGGGTTTTTTCTAAACGGAGCCTGGATACTTCATTTTTTTGGTCCAGTCGAGCCAACCATAAATTATTCTAATTGATAATATTAATCTGATACCCCTACAAAAAATAAATAGGATTAAATTGTATTTCACGCTCCAAACTTTTGATAATTCAATCAATCTTTTTTGGGCGAAAGAGGGGATATCTCGATCAGGGGAGAGAATGGGGAAATTCCATGTGACCCAATATATCTGACAAGTCGCACTATATGTCAACCCACGATGCATCTTCCTCTCCAGGACTTCGAAAAGGTACTTTTGGAACACCAATAGGCATAAAATGAAAGAAAAAAATTAAGTACTATATCTTACTTTGATGTGGAAGCGTAACAACGGGTTTATTGTCTTAATAAGATTAGCCTTTATCATAATCATAGTTTATCCATAAATTGAATAAGTTCATAACAATAACATAAAAAAAGAAAACCGAATGATTATGACTAAAGGAAAATTTTTACGAAACGAATGGGTCTTTGGAATGATATGAACAAATGGGTATGTCTTCACTCAGAGAAAATTAAAGTGGGATCAATCCCCTCTACCATTGCGTATTGGTACTTATCGGGTATAGAATAGATCTGCTTATTTTTGTTCCTACAAATGGAATTCGTCTATTATTACTATCTATTATTATTACTAAAAGAATAGAACAAATATTAATTCTTTCCTCGAGAAAATCTACCGAAAGAGTGGGTCCGGAGCATAGTTTTTTTACTTTTTACAATGCAATAAAGTTACATAGTGTCTATTATTCGTTGATTAAAGGGGTATTTCCATGGGTTTGCCTTGGTATCGTGTTCATACCGTCGTATTGAATGATCCGGGTCGTTTGATTTCTGTTCATATAATGCATACAGCTCTAGTTGCTGGTTGGGCCGGTTCGATGGCTCTATACGAACTAGCGGTTTTTGATCCCTCTGACCCCGTTCTTGATCCAATGTGGAGACAGGGTATGTTTGTTATACCCTTCATGACTCGTTTAGGAATAACCAATTCATGGGGCGGTTGGAGTATCACAGGAGGTACTATAACGAATCCGGGTATTTGGAGTTACGAAGGTGTGGCCGGGGCACATATTGTGTTTTCCGGCTTATGCTTTTTGGCAGCTATTTGGCATTGGGTGTACTGGGATCTAGAAATATTTTCTGATGAACGTACAGGAAAACCTTCTTTAGATTTACCTAAGATTTTTGGAATTCATTTATTTCTTTCAGGGTTGGCTTGTTTTGGGTTTGGCGCATTTCATGTAACGGGGTTGTATGGTCCTGGAATATGGGTGTCCGATCCTTATGGACTAACCGGAAGGGTACAATCTGTAAATCCAGCGTGGGGTGTGGAAGGTTTTGATCCTTTTGTTCCGGGAGGAATAGCCTCTCATCATATTGCAGCAGGGACATTGGGCATATTAGCCGGCCTATTCCATCTTAGTGTCCGTCCGCCCCAACGTCTATACAAAGGATTACGCATGGGAAATATTGAAACCGTCCTTTCCAGCAGTATCGCTGCTGTCTTTTTTGCCGCTTTTGTTGTTGCTGGAACTATGTGGTATGGTTCAGCAACTACCCCGATTGAATTATTTGGTCCCACTCGTTATCAATGGGATCAGGGATACTTCCAGCAAGAAATATATCGAAGAGTTAGCGCTGGGATAGCCGAAAATCAAAGTTTATCAGAGGCTTGGTCTAAAATTCCTGAAAAATTGGCTTTTTATGATTACATCGGTAATAATCCGGCAAAGGGGGGATTATTCAGAGCGGGCTCAATGGACAACGGGGATGGAATAGCTGTTGGGTGGTTAGGACACCCTATCTTTAGAGATAAGGAAGGGCGTGAACTTTTTGTACGTCGTATGCCCACTTTTTTTGAAACATTTCCGGTTGTTTTGGTAGACGGAGACGGTATTGTTAGAGCCGATGTTCCGTTTCGAAGGGCAGAGTCGAAGTATAGTGTCGAACAAGTAGGTGTAACTGTGGAGTTCTATGGTGGCGAACTGAATGGAGTCAGTTATAGTGATCCTGCTACTGTGAAAAAATATGCTCGACGCGCTCAATTGGGCGAAATTTTTGAATTAGATCGTGCTACTTTGAAATCCGATGGTGTTTTTCGTAGCAGTCCAAGGGGTTGGTTTACTTTTGGCCATGCTTCATTTGCTCTGCTCTTCTTCTTCGGACATATTTGGCATGGCGCTAGAACCTTGTTCCGAGATGTTTTTGCCGGTATTGACCCAGATTTGGATGCTCAAGTAGAATTTGGAACATTCCAAAAACTTGGGGATCCTACTACAAGACGACAAGTAGTCTGATACAAGATTGATTTCTTACTTTTATTTTTGTGATTTAATAACATAGACAGGGAGCCGGATAAATCTTGATTTGAATCGCTGCCTTTGCCCTTTCCTTGACTCTTTCTCTTTAGTTATCCGGGAGACGACCCAAAATAAACAGGCATGGAAGCTATAATTGTAAACCACAATCGAATCTATGGAAGCATTGGTTTATACATTCCTCTTAGTCTCGACTCTGGGAATAATATTTTTCGCCATCTTTTTTCGGGAACCACCTAAAGTTCCAACTAAAAAGATGAAATGATTTTTTATTATCTCGATTGAAGTAATGAGCCTCCCAATATTGGGAGGCTCATTACTTCAACTAGTCTCCGTGTTCCTCGAATGGATCTCTTAGTTGTTGAGAGGGTTGCCCAAAAGCAGTATATAAGGCGTACCCAGTAAAACTTACAAGTAAACCAGATATAGAGATGGCAACTAAGGTTGCTGTTTCCATTATTATATAATTTTAAGACCACAATGGATCTATGCTAAGATCATTTATTTACAATATAATGGTATACAAAGTCAACGGCTCTCACTGAATACAAAATAGGATTTATGGCTACACAAACCGTTGAGAATAGTTCTAGATCTGGTCCAAGACGAACCATTGTAGGGGATTTATTGAAACCACTGAATTCGGAATATGGTAAAGTAGCTCCAGGTTGGGGAACTACTCCTTTGATGGGTATTGCAATGGCTCTATTTGCGATATTCCTATCTATTATTTTGGAGATTTATAATTCTTCCATTTTACTGGATGGAATTTCAATGAATTAGATTCACAAGAACTACTAAATCGCTTTTCACTACAAAGTGAATCATTTAGGTCGTTTTTAGCCCATTCTATTTTTGGGTAGTTCGACCGTGGAATTTCTTTGTTTCTGTATTTCCGGAATATGAGTGTGTGACTTGTTATAATTGATCCTATGGATACTACAGAGAGTGGTTCTGTCATCTTGATACAGATGGTTTTACCTCGTCGGATATTCATTCTAGTATCCGGAACGCGCGGAATATAGGAAATAGATTACAAACTATTCTAACTATGATTCATATTTTATATTAAGACCTCGCGGGCCGGACTCCAAAAAAAAGAGTTAACCCCCAAATAGTTAAAAAAGGGGGTTAGAAGTGATAAATCGACAGATTTTTATTCTTTTTCCCGTTTATGCTTATTTTAATTAAGGGACAAACCTTTCTTTAAATTTTTATTCAGTATATCTATTCATTGAATAAGTGATGATCCAACGATTCTTACTCAGGGAATTTTTGGACTTAGTTTGAAGGTTTTCTTGAATCATCGTGGTTGTAGTATGAATCTGAGGTTTTAATCGATTCATAGGGTCTTAACAAGAGAATTCCTATCAATAATAAAGAAAACAGAAGTAAAACCGCGTTACACACAAATAAGAATAACAAATAAAAGAAAAAAAAATAGGTAAATAGAGGATTCAAGAGGCCTGTAACAATCAACATAAAGACGAATGAGCCAACTTGATATTTTTTAGCATTATAATCACAAAGAATAGCTTTCAGATTTTTATTCTTTCGTATCTTTAGAGAAAAAGAAAGAGTGAATCATAGGAGGAAAGATAAATAAGTTTCAAACTTTTTATTACACATATCCATTCTAGCCAGTATTTGGGTGGTTTTTGTTTGAGCCGTACGAAATGAAATTCTCATATACGGTTCTCAGAGGGGGAGTTCCCTGGATTTACCTATCTCAATAAAGTATATGATTGGTTCGAAGAACGTCTTGAGATTCAGGCGATTGCAGATGATATAACTAGTAAATATGTCCCTCCCCGTATGAACATATTTTATTGTTTAGGCGGAATTACACTTACTTGTTTTTTAGTACAAGTAGCTACGGGATTTGCTATGACTTTTTACTATCGCCCAACGGTTACTGAGGCTTTTGCTTCCGTTCAATATATAATGACTGAAGCTAACTTTGGTTGGTTAATCCGATCAGTTCATCGATGGTCCGCAAGTATGATGGTGCTAATGATGATCCTGCACGTATTTCGTGTGTATCTCACCGGTGGCTTTAAAAAACCTCGTGAATTGACTTGGGTTACAGGTGTAGTTTTAGCTGTATTGACCGCATCTTTTGGCGTGACTGGTTATTCCTTACCCCGGGACCAAATTGGTTATTGGGCAGTCAAAATTGTAACAGGCGTACCGGAAGCTATTCCTGTAATAGGATCGCCTTTGGTAGAGTTATTGCGCGGAAGTGCTAGTGTAGGCCAATCCACCCTGACTCGTTTTTATAGTTTACACACTTTTGTATTACCTCTACTTACTGCCGTATTTATGTTAATGCACTTCCCAATGATACGTAAGCAAGGCATCTCTGGTCCTTTATAGAGAAGAAATAGTATTATAGATCATAGATATTTGTAATCAGTCATTTATCACTTCACTCAGGGTAGGAACAATAGGATTTCATTGCTATAAATATGGATTATTGAAAAGAATAAAACATGTATTTGGATCTTTTCCTTCAACCCCGCAAAATTGTATTATTT